ATGATATTAGGATCTGCTGATTGGGTACCAGAAAAGTAAATGAATTCAGGATTTGATCTGTTCTCTCTGAATGATATAAAGACAGAAAGGAACCCTATAGAGTTTCCCTTTTTTTAGCACTTAACTTTTTTAGTGGATTCCTTGTTCAAAAAAAAATTATTCGCAAAAAAAAAAAGAGGCATTTTTACCCATCTGCTGGTTGAATTCGTGGAATACGATTGAAGTGCGCAACGCAAAAGGGTTTGATATTCAATATCTTCAATGAAATATTGAAGCACGCTAATTACTTTAATTAAGTTCCTATGGCATATCATATATAAATAAGATCCCGGATTGGGTATATCTGTGTAACAATTTCTGTTCTGGGGTTTACATATACACAAAATTACACATAAATGTTGTTATAGTTATACTTGAAATTGAAAAGGATTTATTATTGAAAATTATTGATACTGATTAGTTGTGTATCAATTGCATTTTCTTATGCCATTAAGGAAACACAATACGAGATCCAAGAACTTAACAGTCAATAGTTAATGGGTCCAATTTCATTTGCGCTGAATTTTTGATTGTGTGACTCAAAATCCAAATATTTTCTTTCAAAAAAGGAGGGAAATTTTTCGGCGTTGTGTATTTTGATATTTGAGATACTATACAATTAATAGAAGGGTCCGGCTCCAATCAAAACAAAAAAGGAAGGATTTTTTTAGTTTCAGTTTATTAGGAAAGGAATAAGTAAAATGGTATTCCAGATGCAAATCAATAAATAAAAAAAGGGGGGATTAAGTATTTATTAAGTAATAACCCACCAGGAATATTTCCATCTATTTTTATCGTTTTGGCGGCATGGCCGAGTGGTAAGGCGGGGGACTGCAAATCCTTTTTCCCCAGTTCAAATCTGGGTGTCGTCTGATCAAGAAAAAACTCGAAATCCCCTTGCTTGCTGATATAATAGAAGTCGCCGAATCCTTGCCTAGCATAAGCAGAGGAAAAGGACTCGAACTTCCGAAACTTGCTTTATTTTGATTTTAAGAAGCTGGAGGCTAAAAGACTGTCAATCCTTGCGCTTGGGATTCCAGGGAGAATTTTAGTATTTAGTATAGGAAGGGCTAGACTATCAAAACTTCCAGTACTAATGTCTAATGACTGATTCTTGAATTAAACGGTTGAGCGGGGAATTGGTAGTTGTGGAAAGGGTGGAAGATGCTTTGTATACAGACTCGCGAGAATTTATGAGTGCTCAGACATACATTCAAGCAATATTGGATGAATAATTGCTTTCTTTTATAGAATATAGAAAAAAAAGACTAAGGGTTGGGGTTGAAAAATAAAACTTCTTTATTTTCGGTAACACCTAAGCAAAATAGATTATTAATATAATAGAGGGTCTCCCAAGTATTTCACAACAACACTCGGGAGGCCGTAAGGATTAGATCAAACGGTAAATAGAGATATGTGATAGATAGTGATTTATCTTGATTGTATATTGTTATGCTGTTTTATTATGAAGGGTAACAAAAGAACCAATAGGTCTTACTATTCCTGCATGTTCCATTAATCGGCCTCCCTTGATAATTACAAGAAAGTAACTGTCTATCTTGCTTGTACTTAATGCTTCCAAATTCTCCCACAAATCATATCCGAACTTGTTATGGGTGGAGTTATTGGGTTGGTTCATCAATAGCCTTCGTTCAAAATCCCTTTTTGACTCTGTGCCATTGATTACATTATTATTAGTGATCAATAATGGAAGAGTTTCTTCATATTCATAGAGATAGGAGACAGAATTCACATGGATATAGTAAGTCTTGCTTGGGCTGCTTTAATGGTAGTCTTTACATTTTCCCTTTCACTCGTAGTATGGGGAAGAAGTGGACTCTAGGATCATTACTAATTTAATTGAGTTGAGTAATCAAACTGTATTAATGGTTTCATAGATCGTTCTGCAAAGCGTTTTTCAAGAAAAATATCTTCATAGAAAAATTCTACTGGAATCCAGTAAAGTAATGTAATAGATGAAGAATAACCTTTCAATCAAACAAATATTTCAATTATTCCGATGTTTGTATTTTGAAAGTAAAAGGAATACACATGATATGAAATCAAAATTTTTTCCAACCGAATTCGTCCTAAAATAAAAATATTCTATTTAGATGAACTTTAACAGAATGATATATGGCAATGAGGAGCAACCAACCCCCTTTTTATTTGTTTCCCGCTTTACTGTTCGAAGAGGAAGTCTATCTGTTATTATGTAGATACGTACTTTATACCGAGGGAAACACCGATATAGCGTTTGTCCAACGAAGTACTACGCATAATATTGCGGGGGGCGATTCACATACTGTGCATTTACCTTTTAGACTCCTAGAAATGTTATTTCTGTTTTATCGACTCGCTTAATATCATGGTTCACGCGTTATAAATAGGTAGTATCTACTACTCTTTTTACAAATATGAAGAATTGAATTTCCCACGGAATTCCTTGAATCACCTGTCAATGGCTAAATATAAATAAATGACTCCTTGTTGGAATGCTAAAAAAAAGATGACTAGATTTCTTTTATATTATATAATCTATTCTACGCCCATACCATACCTTCTTCCGTTGATTTGATTGTTTCGGCGGATCCCGGGATCCATATTGGAAATAAATTAACTATAAATATATAATAAAATAAAACGAGTAATTAGAACCGTAAGACATAAGAGTCAAAGTGGGCATTCGATTATATCGTATTGTATTGATCGAAATCGGTACAAATCAAATGGATGTAGCATGGATGTAGCAAAGAACTCGAATTGGGGTGCTAATATATATTACACATATATGATGAGTTATATGTACATATATCAATATACATATTATGGAGTGATCCATATTATATATATTAAACCTATATATATATCTTTATACAGTCCAACCTTCTCATTTTATATAATAATCGATAGTGTGGTAGAAAGATTCCTATATTTCTTTCTACCATACTATCAGATCTCGTATACTGCTGATTTGAATCCGCTCATTTCATTTAAGACGTGGAGTTTGAATCCCTTTCATTTCTTCCATTATTGATAAGAACTAAGAAGTCAAGCTTGATTCAAATTAATCATTTTGACTGACCGTTTTTACGTAAATGATAAGTAAAAAAGCAGTAGGAACTAGAATGAACAGTGCAGTAGCAATAAATGCGAGAATATTTACTTCCATAATTTCATCGTTTTTTTACTTCATAATATAATAACTCGGGATCTAATCCCATAGAGATTCTAAACCTTTCTCCTGTAAATTTAATGGGAGGAATACATCCCGATGATATTGAATCGAATCAATATCATGAATAACAATATCTGAGCTATCAAATCTATTCATCGTCGAGAATGGAATAGTATAACATAGGAAGATCTTTTATCCATACAGAATAAAAAAAAATTGGATTCCTGATCCAATCAAGAATCCCATTCAATTTTTGATTCTTTATCCATTCGTTATTCTCTATAACCTACCGTCTTCCTTATATAATCATATAATGAGGTATCATCCATCTAACCCATCTTCCACTTCCATTGGTCACAAACCCAAATAGTAGAAGTGAAATGGAAAAAGAAGAAGAAAAGATCGAATATTTCGACAAATTAACTACTTTTTTTATTTTTTTTTAGTTTGTTCTTTCTTTGATAGGACCTTCCCCTTCAATTCAATGGGAATAAAAAAAGATTATTAATTCCCTTATTAAAAAGAGGGATGGTTCTTTATTTGATCTTTCTTTTATTAAAAAAAATGCCGCTTTCTTTCTTTCTTTGGATTGGTACTGGAACACATATATCAAAAATAAAGTGTGCAGTTTTAATTATATAAATAGATAGATTGTTTCCAATTAGTAATTTAGGTTATACAAAATCGGAGCTAGAAAGGGGGTAGCTTTAATCGGAAAAGTATTTTATCGAGGTAACTATGTGAAAATTAAGTTCATTTTCTATCGTATAATAAACGAATCAAAATTTGTGTATGTGCTCTGGTGAAAATATATATATGGGTATTCAATTTCCTTCCACGGATTGGGAGCAATCGAAAAAAACCAGACAGGTATCTCTCAGAATCCTAAATAGGATGCTACCAACAATTGTAGCAATCCACATATCTCTATCCTCCTTGGTACTAATTTCAATAATTGAAATTGTCATATTGTATTTTCTCAATAAGAAATTCGAAACGGAAAAAAATAAATAAGGACCCCCCTCTGGGAATTAGATCCCACTCCCCGCCCCTTGACAGAATATAAAGAGATGAATTGATGGGGGTCATTAGATACTAGGTCGGGACTGACGGGGCTCGAACCCGCAGCTTCCGCCTTGACAGGGCGGTGCTCTGACCGATTGAACTACAATCCCAGAGAAATAAAAGGTATACAGGATACAGATACATATTCTTAATGATTTTATTAAATTAAAAATTAAAACTATTTCTATTTAGAATCGTTGTATTGTAACATTGTAACAGAGAAAGGGATGATATATTTATATCCACATGGAAATGGACTTTAGTGAAAACAACACGGATTACTAGTCATCCTATTGTCAAATAGTGTTAAATTGATTGATAAGAAATCTTTCAATAAAGAAATATTTTTATTGTTTAATTTATAATTTAATCCTTTCCCTATATTTATATTTAATTTCTTTTTATTGAAATTGAATTTATTGATCATGAATCTAGATCATTCATGAAATAAAGAATATATGGGAACAAATAGGATATGATATAAAATTTCTTCTTTTCTTTATTCCCCCGGTGTTTCCGAAGGACAAATTCATTATAGAATCTCATGATGGATCGGCGAATTCTTGGGCCGAGCTGGATTTGAACCAGCGTAGACATATTGCCAACGAATTTACAGTCCGTCCCCATTAACCACTCGGGCATCGACCCAGGAAGAATCAATTCTAGACTTATTGATAATACACGATCAACTACCCCCAGGGGAAGTTGAATCCCCGCTGCCTCCTTGAAAGAGAGATGTCCTGAACCACTAGACGATAGGGGCATATCTGCCCGATCGCCATCGTACTCTTAGCTCTTAGTATGAATAGTTTTGTGTAATTGTCAATATAATGGTGTGACTAAATCTGAATAAGTTTTCCACCTTTCGTGATTCCGATCGAATTTTTCTATTCTTCATTCGTGGTTCATGAACCATTCAAAATTTCTCTATTCTATTTCTTATTTCTATATATTCTAATGATGTGTCATAGTATATATATATCATTCATTATATTATTAGAATATATAGAAATAAAATATGTATGATATATCCATATCATTATAATGGATAAACATTCTATATAGTATAAATAAAATAAACATTACTTCATTTCATATAGAGAAATAATGTTATAATACTTATCCATTAATGAAGTATAGGATCCCGGCGATTTGTCCGACAGAAAAAGGTGAAACTCCATTTTTTGACTTTCACCCATCGATTCACGCATTGTTAAGATGAGATATGCCCATCTCACAGCTAGGAAATAAAAAAAAACGATAGCAAAGTTTTTTTTTAGAGCTTGATTCCAGGTACGAGTTGAATCTTTTCATTACATGATTTGATCACATATCAAATATCTTGGATCCTATGTCAAGTCAAATTGTGTATCAATCAAGCGAATCTCGTTGTGATAGGGGTCAATAAAAGCAAATAAAAAAAATTAGGTTTTAGGCTAGACTGCCTAACAAAATTATTATTCCCGAATGAGACACTATGAGTCTACTGCATGCACCTATGTATATAATATATGTACATATATATATATATGTCTTCACATTGGTTCATTCCGGAATGGAATAAAATAGGCCCTTTTAACTCAGCGGTAGAGTAACGCCATGGTAAGGCGTAAGTCATCGGTTCAAATCCGATAAGGGGCTTTTTCCACAAAACTCCAGTTTGAGTCTTCATTCTTTAGTGGATAATAGAGAGATTGTTGATATTTGTAATAAAAAAAAGTCCACATAAGCATATTATAAATATAATAGTTTTTATTATAATGAGTTATATTATAGTCATTATAATGATAAGTTAAGTCACCCCACTTATTGGATATTGGGAGGACGACTATGCCACTACAGGCTATACTTCTACTCAGGTTTCATTATTCAATATTTTTGGTTCTAGGACATAGATATTCTATCTACTCAATTCCCATTATGAATCGCCAAATATTCCTACTTCTTAAATGTAAATAGAAGAAATAAACAAAAGAAAAGGTAAGTGGACCTGACCCATTGAATCGTGACTATATCAGCTATTCTGATATTCAAATTCGATAGAGATAGAATAGTAGTCTCGGAATTGTTTTTATTTCCTTAGACTACGCCACACGAATTTGTCGATATTTCCGATTAAATCTTCTTGTTCCTGGATCCTCCATAGGAATAAATTATTATTCTGTTCGTCGATAGGAAACGTTTATTCCGAGTCACAAAATAAGAGACGTCTATTTGTTAATATCTTTCTTTGATTCCAAAGAAAGATCAGTTGCTTATATCTAGTCTAGAGAGGATGTTTATCTATTATATATATATATATATATATATATCAGATCGTGGCTTCATGTACCTTACCCTTACATATTGATGCATCCGATATTTTTGTTTCGCCAATGTGATGGATAACGGATACGAGAAAGATATTTTCGTTTCCAGTCTCCTATATATATATATATAGATATAGTATTTAATTATTTTAATACTGTATAGCATATTTCATTTAATTTGGTCGCAGGGAAAAATAGGGAATTTTCCTTTTTTTATGACAACTAAAGGTAAAGTAAATAAGAAAATCTAAAAAGCGGCTTTTTTGGTTCGACCCGTTAAAAAATATACCATACTCCGGAGTTTTCGATTTATCTGAAGGAAAAGGGGGAAATATAAAAAAAAAACAACAAAAAAAATCTTAAAAAAGATTAAAGAGTCAAAAAAGGAATAAATTAGATATTATATAGGGTACTGTAGTAATTTACTATACATAGAAGTTGGAAGAATCCATAAAGATATTATATTTATTAATCTTTTCTAAATATCACAAAAAAGATCCAAAAATAAGATTAGTTGATGGAGCGGGTGTAAATCGGAGGAGCTACTGGTGGTGGGAGCGGGGATCATTTGTTCCTTGAATAGTTATTTCAAAAAATTCATCTGATTGATGAGTCATAAGACAATTCAGGATTCAGATAGTTATTCAGAATAAGAAGAGGAAGGAATAATCGAGCTCGTGGATTTATCTAGGTCGGTTTATGACCCAATAGAAAAGAAAAAAAGTATTTTTTTTCTTCGAAACCCATTGGAAGTGGACGAGGAATCATACATAAATGATTGAACTCTCGTATGTCCCGAAAATGCTATGAGGTGTTCGGAAATGGTTGAAGTAGTTGAATAGGAGGATCACTATGACTATAGCCCTTGGTAGATTTACCAAAGACGAAAAGGATTTATTTGATACTATG